CTTATCTTCTTTATAATTGCAAAAAAACGAGTGCAAGAGGACCAAAGATAAGGGATCTAAGGGTCCCCAAACCAGAGGGGGAGGGATATGGAACTACCTATGTTCCATTGTACACTGCTAGCATAGAGTCCCCTGTCCATGCTTTTCCAGATGTGAGAACCTTTGCAAAAAGAGGTTGCAACCCTATTCCTATTCAGGTATTTAGCTTTAATGACTCTAAATAAGAGTTTCTCACTATTTTCAGCAACAAAGAAAGAGACCAGTTGAGCTTAGCTAAAGACCAAGTTTTACGAATACCCAGTCCTCCACAATCTTTGGGAACCTCTTCCGGATGCAGACCTTTTCTATCAGAGCCATGACCCCAAAGGAAATACCCCGATCAATCTTTCTACAGATAGATTTGGAGCTTAAACCACTGAAATGACACGTTCCGATTCAGTCTGTTAGAACGGGAGGAGATATTGTTACTAGACGGGCTAGACAGACTGGCAGGAAAGATGGAGTTATCTATTTAACTGAACTGCATCTCGTGATAACCCAATCAAGCAATCCCAGCAAGGTTGTAGAGGGAAAGGAAGAAGAGAGGGAGGACTTTACGGGGTGTATTCCCTCCGATCTCTTCGCTTTGGGCATATCTACCACTTGAGCTGCAGGACAGTAATTATTGCACTCCAATCTAAGTGAGATTTTTATCAAACCCCGGGAAAAAGGCCAGCGTCAATCTCCTGCTCGCATTAAGTTAGCACCGTATCCCGGCTCCTGCTACAATGCATTTCGTGCGGAAACATAGATCCAGTTCAGGAAAGGCGGAAAGACCGATTTGAAAGAAAGATGCTCCTTTGCCTGCTCGAAACCTAGACCATACTGGTCAATTACATCGAGCCTAGCATTAAGAAATAGGGAATAGGGGCGTAAGCGAGAATGATTAGCCCCCAAAAGAAGCTTTTCGGGTGAAAAGAGAGAGACCGGGATCACTACTAGACCACTGCCTTCTAAGGGTCGTAAACCTGCTTTATCAGCTTCCATTTCGGCCTCTGAAAGAAGAAAAGAGGATAGTCTCGAAGAACAGAATCTCTTCATGCCAAGGGCTTTACCTTACAGCAAACGCTAACTGAAAGGGATGATACGCGCGAATCAGCCCCACTATCTTTCTCTGTAAAAATGGAGCTGCTCCTTGCCTACCTAGTAGTAGAACTCCGGGAGGTCCTTGGCTTTTGAGCCTTTTCTTTCCGGAAAGCACTAATGGACAACCTGAGATAACGACGTCTACTTCTTAGCTGCTGTGAAAGTTAGCGTCTTAAAGAAAGTAAGTGCTTGCTGCTCCTGCTCTTATAGTTAGAGAACGCACTAAAAGCATACCTTATATCAGGGGCATGAGTACACTGCTTTCACACTCGAACTCTCCTACTGTGTGCTGTGTGTGCTTTCAAGCAATAAGACTGCTTGCTAAACGAACCACAGCTGACGAAGTGCCCCATACCTGCACTAGCACTTAAATCAAACCTTCTTTTAGGAAAGGGATAAGCTGTAGACATCTGCTTAGGTTATTAAGGCACTGCAGTCTTCTTCTTTCGAACTCGATGCTCTCTTGTTCTTTCTAGCTTTACTGCTGTTCTTAGTTATGGATGGGTTTTTCTTCCTGGTGCCCTAGTTTATCTCTCCGTTGTTACGGGAGACAGGCTGAGACTCAGGAGAGTCCGTTATTCTTCTTGTCAAAAGTCTCGCTTCCTTATTCTTTAAGGACCTCTTCTCTGTGCTGTGGGTCAATTAGGACACTCCATGTCGACGCATTACTTCCAGCTGAAGTCAATGGCTCATTGCTTTTGATGGACGGCGGGTTTTCACTTTGGAGGTTAACTGTCCTTGCCCCCTCTCTGGTTGGTTTAATATGTTCACAAGCTTCTTGGCTTCTAGTATACCTACTCTCATGGAATAAGGGCGTAGCTACGTCTCGCAATTCCCTCTTACCCGGAGGAATGAGAAAGTCTGACGAACCTTATCTTGTATTGCTTCCGAAGGCTGCGTAGCCTATGTAAAAGATTGAGAAGCAAGCCTACCTAGGTCTGCCTTCCCTAAAACTGGCACCGGTGGTTGCATATATAAGAAAGGGGTAGATCTCATTTTCTACACATCATCGGACGGAAATAAGCGGCTTCATCCACATTGAGGGTCGGCTTGGTGAAAGGCGTGATGCTATCGTATATAAGGAATCGCCTAGCCAACGCTCTACTTACCAACAGCCCTTCATTCTATCTATTAGGGAGCTGGACTACATATGTAAGACGATCGGACTACAGATTACGGATTAGGCTGAAAGGCAAGGATGATACGATTATCATCAAAGGTGGAAGGAGATTCTCACTTCTTTTGCGAAAGACCATTCCCTTCAATGAAAAGCACATAAGCTCGCTCTACTACTTCGAATACGAGAAAGAGAATAGAAGACAAAGAGATTCATTACGGATTGGAATGCTAACGATTGATTCCCTTTTGGGCTCTTACACAGAAATGAAAGACTGACAAGAGGAAGAGAAAGCAACTCTGACTCTTACTGTAACCAACAAACTAGAATCACTTCAATAAGTAATCAAATTACTAGCTTCGGAAGGAGGTGCACGGGCTAAAGGAAAAGCCAATGCCCCGGATACGACCGGAATTTACTTGGACTACTTCCAAGGTTTAACATAACGACTTCGACTTCCAATCCTTAAAAAAGAAAGAAGGGAATATCATACTTCCTAGCCTACTTCATTCAGCTACAATCAAAACAACCTTCACCCACAAAGAAAGGGCGGACCAGGAAGAAAGAAAATCTTGAATGCCAGCAGAGAAGATAGTCACAAAAGATAAATAGACAGGATAGAAAAGAAATTCAAGGGGCTACATCTCTTACTTTAAAGAGCCTGACCTCTATTACCACTACTCTTAGCCTTAGCACCAAGTCAAGACCGGGCATCGGAAAGAGCAGGAGGAGAGCTGCAAAAGAGAAGGAAAGTCACTTGTAAATCATACCAGAATCTAAAGATAGATAGGAACGAAAAGCCCTAGCACTTAGAGAGGTTGAGAACGAATCACTTTCTAGAATAGAAAAAAAGAACCCCGGCAGCTACACTCACTCAGCAAGGCTCTATCTTCTTTCTTTGGTCATCTGTCCGCTTGTTGTGTTGGAAAGGCTCTTTCTCTTTGCTGTCTCAATCGAGCCGGTCAGATCAATAGAGAAGTCAGGCACGAAGAGGCCTCAACCTTCTTTCTATTCTTAAAGGCTTCAGACGGCTGGTCTACTTCCTGCTTGAAGTCAAGTGAAGATGTGGCATCAGAGTCCTCCTTAAGCCCGGCAGCTTCTCCAACTTTTTCAATAAAGGGAAGAAACGCTTCAAACAATTCGTCCATAACATCTCTTACTCAGAATCTCCCTCATCTTTTTGCAAAAAGCCGCTCCACGGTGGTAAAGTCTCATCTTGTGTGTTGGCCGAAGTTACAATAGTCACATTGAACCCTCGAATATGTTCGAAGATCTCGAAATGATCTTCCAGTTCCGGGGAGAATTCGAACAACTCCGTTTCCATCGAGAATTGAATTGAGTTTAGCCGTCTTTCGACCGGAGAATCTACCAGAGACATTACTGTCGAGATTCTTACCGAAAAATTAGACATTCCATGCCCTCGGAGAGTGCTTTGTCGTGCTAGGTCACTGACATATCCTTTGTCTTTATTTGACCCCAAGAATGGATTTGATCGAAACGACTTTCCTGTCGAACCCCTGTGTGTCTGTATAAATTTCTGACCGCGCGGAATCTCCATAGCCAATTTTCCATTTTTTATTATGAAATCATAGGGTGCCTTTGGTACTAGTCTTATTTCACACGATCTAGGAACTTCCATAACGTTGGCGTGATTCAGTTTGAGCAACGGATCCTGACGTGAGACATCTTCGTAATGAAAATGGAGTGGAAACATAGTGTAGTGATTGATTGAGAAAAATTGATTCCCTCCAGACAGAAAGAGAGTCCGGAGTCTTGAAGAATTCATTCTATTGAGTTGTGCTTGGTTGTTGACCAAAGAAAAACATGGGAGTCGAAAGGCGGTCGAGTTAAGTGAAGACTGAAAACAATGAAATAAATCACTACACACTGTCTATCTATCTGTTTCCAGTCTCAATCAAAGACAGTTCCATTCGATCTTAGGCGATCTCAGGTTACCGGCTCTACGACCTCGCAAGGCGCTACTGTAGTGCTCTATCACCTTACGTAATTTCTTGATGGATTTTCTGCCATCACCTACGCAATTTCAAAGTTGCATTTTTCATGAGAAAAGACTGTTCATATCATATTTTTAGAATAGCCATTTAGAATGAAATAATACATGTTCCATCTCGAGTTGCATTGCTCGATGGAGGAGTCGTGAATTAGTTGTGGTATCCTGTACTGTAACCGGTACTTGATCATTGGGTAGTACCCGACCTGAGTAAAGTTGTAGTGATCCTTCCTACCGAAAAGGTTGGAAAGTCTCGGAGGCTGAAAGCCGAGGATGGGAATATGGTTGACTCAGAATTGACATAATAAAGACGGCCCAACTTCATCACCAAAGGAAGGAAGAGCTTTGCCCATTCGAATTATCAAGATCCGGCTACCCAAGTAAGAAAGATTTCTAATAACAAAAAAAGCGAGGAGAGCGGTCTACAAGAGTAAGCGAATGGTTAATTCACTCAAGTCTTTCTTGGAAGTGGAAAACCAAAAGATGCTATGCTGCCTACCAAAGAACGCATGGATAAGTGGGCGAGCAAGCGAAGCCCCAGGTTCAGAAAGAATAGTAGGTACCGGAGTAGTAGATACCTGAATGATTCTTGAGCTGCGCTGGGAGAAGTGAAAAAAAAGGCAAATCTTTGAGAAGGAAGAGCGCTATCCTAGTCAAGAAGAGAAGTTCTCGAGATATCTATGGTGAACCGATGTTGCTTAGGGCGGGTGACCCTCTTATGATTGAAGATAAGCACCGAAAGTCAGAGAAGTGAGGCGTTCTGAACCTATTCTAGTAGAGGAACCGACCCCCAGAAAACCTGACCAAAAGATAGCTACATTCCCGTCACTAACGTGACTTCGGACTATGTGGCTGATCCGCTGAGAAAAGACGGGAAGGCAAACAGAAAGTACCACTTTTCTTAAGTTAAGATGAATCTATTGAAGAGTCAAGGTTTCCAATGAGCACGGATGAGGCGAAGCATCGATCCCTAACAAGCGAGGTAAGCGCCCGGATACAAAGGAATCTTAGTCTATGTCTTGGTCACCCAGAAAAGTATTCAGAGATTGTGGAATTGAGGGACCTCTACTTTACGTACATCTGTAGTCTTAAGAGAAAGTCATACACTCACCGTTGGAGGATTTAGTGGAGGATCTAGGGCGTTAGCCCGAAGCCCATAGAGAGAGAGAGTCAAAAGCCCATAGCACTGCAGGAAGACCAAGGTCTCGATCGACAGATCTAGTGGTCAGTCACTGTCCATATTTGATTCTACGGCCAATGCTGCTAAATTAAAATAGCAATTAAACCATGTTCCTGGGGGCCTTGAAACAGGGGGCTTTACTAATATAGAATATAAAAATAGAAATCAGATAAAGATGCCTAGTCTGCGCTGTTAGAATCCATTGGAGAAAGGCTTGCTCACTTCTTCATCTGTGAGATGATCGATCGTATTATAATAATATATATATAAATGGGATTGGACCTTGCTTCGATCCCCTCTTTAAGAGACTCCAGAAAGTCTATGACCCATAGATGGAATAGCCGATAAGAAAGTCTTTTCCTTTACGCCATAGCATAGGAACTTGTATAGAATTATAAAATGCAAATTTTCCTTTCCGTCGTAAAGAGAAGCGTGTGCCTTCCACCTATCCTTGCACGTATAGCAGGGCTTTAATAAAGAACGCATCGGGCAGCGAGCGGAAAAAGAAAGTCGATTGAATCTTGGTAATTGAGTGAAGAAGCTCTCAGCGAAGAACAACCCCTAAATCTCGGAAGTATTGAATCGGGATCCGATCTCTTTTGGTACACTCGAGTCATAAGGTGTGTACAGACAGACAGGCTTCCGGCTAGGCACCATTTGATCCAAAGCTCCTCATAGGATGGGTATAGGCTAGTGGAAAGGAATGACCTCACGTCAAGTGAACGGCATCAAGGAATCTCAGTTTTCAACCTTTGTGGCATCGGTTACAGCTGGCAAAGCTAACCTCTATCCATAACAAAGAAAGAAGAAGATCGATCTAATTGGAAATTTCCCATCACCTTGTTGACTTGGCTGGTTCCTGTTTGTCAAAGTGGCTTCGTCCGCCCTTCCCCAGAAAACTACGATGAAAGCTGGAGTAGATAGATCGACCAGGCAAACTTCCCCTTCCTTTCTTCCTTGTACACTAAGGAGAATGAGCTGCGCTTTCTTTTCCTTGTTAAGGGCTTTTTGTCTTGATCGGAAAATACGGGGTCTTGGTCCATGTCGGAGAAAAAGGTGCTTTCGTCCATGCGAATATAGACTGGATGCTTGCTTTGTATGGTAAGCGAAGGAAATCAAGCTAGACCAGATATATAGCCAGAATAGAATAGGAACTCGCTGAACAGCGTCTCTGGAGGCTGCAATCGGGGTTTACCTTTTCGGTATCTCCCCACATTGATATAGATTTTAAGCCGATATACCTAACTTTTCCCCATGCATCCATTGACTATGACTAAGAGAATCCAGCAGCCATAGAGATCTATTTTGAAATAAGGTCCCTGGTCGCTGCCAACCCAGCCGAAACATTCCATTTTCAGTAATCTCATCAAGCTCAAGCAAGGTAATCTATCTAGTCTTTCTCATTCCTTTCGCCATTCCACCCAGCAAGGAGGATAAAAGGACCCGATTCAACCTCATTTCGAGCCTTTCAGATGTTTGTTTTACTTTTACCTTAATTGACATGCAGCACATACTGATAATGAATAGATAGAAAAGAAATAGACGTGAAGCAGGCTTCTAAATCTCTTATTATTTTATTAATGCCATCATAAGTTAGTTGATCTACTGGAAGCTGCACGGTTGAATGGATTCTTGTGATCACTTTGACGGTCACGACTCTCTTTGGATCACGATTCCAAAATGCCTGGATCGCTCTTCCGGGCCGGGTCGAGCCTTTCATTAGTGCATCGTATGTAATGTAGTAGTAGCGAGCAGTTCCTTCCCGGATCGAGAAGCTTGAGCAAAAAATTCCCCCATACAGATGGGGGCGCCTATAGCCTTGCCTCTGGCTTTGCCCCCTTATTACGGGTGAATCTCTTCGATCCGGAATTTCACTATCCCTAAAAAAAAGGCTTTTCTGCTGGCCACTGGGCGGACTTAAAATCCATAGTATACAGACTTAGCAAGCCAGAGATGAGATGCAAAAAGAAGGAAGGTCCAGGTAAGGCCTAACCACTGTTTTCAGATGCAGATGAAAAGGGGGTGCCAGTCTTTGAATGAAAAAAAACCGATGCGACGCGGAGAACCCTTTTCCATACCAAGTTCTCGTCTAACGGAATGGAAAGAAAGAACCTTTACTTTATGAGGTGAGACCGCGAAGTGCAAAGCCCTCAATCAAGACTTGATAAATTGCATCTATCACAATCCAAGTCAAGATCCAGAAAAGAAGGGAAGCTAGCCACCCCGATGCCTTCTTACTTAACTTTAGGCAGTGCCCATACGTTCCGGCGTGGCGCAAGAGAAAGAAAGTCTTGTTTAAAAGTATTCCCTTTCATGAGATCAGTAGTTGGTGGAATTCTTCAAAGTCTTTCTGCTGTTTTGGGAGAGCACAAAAGCTGATTGATTAGGAAAGAGCTGCTAAGAGGGATGACTCGCCCTTAGCCCCTGTCTAAAACCTAGCAAACAGACCGTTGTAAACCAGGTGAACTAGAGCGAACCGGAGAAGCAAGCAAATAAATAGCGGCCTCTCATCCACCTCTAGCAGTTAAAGGAAAGTATTCCGATCTTTGATCCGCCGATTCAGGAGCGATTGAAGCGAATACAATAAAAGAATGCAAGGAAGGGTTCTCCCAGGAAAAGCATCTCGACTGCTTCAAAAATAAGGCCTTCTGCGGAGATAAAAGGCATAAAATATATTTATTCCCACCTCAAGCTCGGTCATTGCTGTCCTCCTCAATCGATTAGACTATGGCGAATCACTTGTGTATTGGTCTTTGGGAAAGTGTAAGACGCTATTGCTCGCAACTGGGTCTTGAGTGTCGGTCTAACAAAAAAGTAAACTCTAGTTGCTTCTCTTGTCCGATCGGAGGTATGTATTCTTTTTATGGTGTAAGGAAGGGCCGGCAACAGCTCCCTTTGGAAGGAATCGATCGTCAACGTCTTTGGTTCACTCCACCCGCCCGAAATGAAATGACAGATCCTAAAATGGCGTCGTCTGTGAAGATGCCCAGGCTCTTCCCTTATTGAGATGGTTCGCTCCTATGCTGACCGCACTTTTGTGGTTGCTTGCCCTAGCCCTAACGGGGCTAGGATCTGATTCAAAGGCTCCGCTCCTCTTAAGCCCAAGCCCTGTTCGTGGATAATCAAGAAAGCTTGCGCCTCGACGCTTTGATCCCTTGTTTCACTTCGGCCCGATCACACGTAGGAAAATGCGCCTTGGCAAAGCTCTGCCTGACACAGAACCAATCGGGAAAAGAAAGAGCTAAAAAAAACTTGACTTTCAAGGTTTAAAAAGAAAGAAATTACATAGATGGAGCGGCTGCTCTTGACAGTTTTCATTTTCGATTGAGAAAGCGGCAGGCCACTACAGTAGCGCCTTGCGAGGTCGTAGAGCCGTTCGCCTAAGATCGAAAATGCTCTGTCTTTGAGGAAAGAGAGATATAGAAAGTGTGCAGTGATTTCATTGTTGATACTCGAGATCACTGATGTTGCATTTGAGTAAGTTGCCGTAACCTCGGAACTTTCTTTTTCGTACATTGGAATTGGACTGTCTTTGGCCTAGAAGAATGTCACTTTTTTGTTTGTTTGGAGTTTTCCCCAACCTAAGGGCTTCCGTTTGTTTTTCTGCGTCGCACTGACAGCAGCCTTTGATCAATAGAACAGGAAGAGGAGTCCGCTTCAAATAAAGTGAAGTCAATGATCAATACTTGTTGTTCATTCTTAAAAAATAAGGTAACTTGCGTGAAGGACAAAATATTACTGAAGTTCACCCATTTCTTAAAGAAGGATAGTACTCCATTCATCTTTGGCTGCGCAATTTATCTACTTTCTTATCTTACTTTGGCGGGTGCTGCTATGTCCTTGGATTTCCCTTTAGTGTTTGATTTTACCATTCTATCATTTATGTACTATACATTGATATATCTGTTGATATATATTTTTTATAGATATTCTATCTATGACCGTATTATGTTTCTAATTAAGAAGGAAGAAGATTTAATCGACTTCTTTCTCAAAATTGTTTCTATTTTCTCCTGTTTTTGTTTTTTAATCTTTTGCTATGAATTTTTTAATTCTTTATCGGCCGAATCTGTATCTGTCGGGGAGGCCATTCAAAAAGATCTAATAAATCCACTTCAGGTGGTTGTCCAACTATCCTGCTTCAACTTTTATTTTAAATAAATATAAAAGAAGTGGGAAAGACAACTTATTCTTCTTTGTTTTTTTTTTAGTGTGATTTCAACTTTATATTTGCTATCTATGAAACATTTCTTTTTCTTTTTTTTAATTTCCATATTGTCTTTTTACGTTTATAAGAAAAATATGGACTATGTGCCCTTTACTTTATTAGTTTTTTATACCCTTGATGCTGCACTAACTAAGTGGGGCTTTTTCCTTGTCTTTCAACAATTGTGCTTTTATGCACTCTCCATCACCTTAGACAAAGAGCAAACGGTTCCCCCAAAAGATGTAATAAAAAAAGCTGTATATCTACTTCTACTGCTATTTAGTTTTGGCATAATCAGGGGGGATTGCTATTTAGCTGAACCTGCTAAGCTGGCTGTCCTCTTGTCGGGGGCCAGCATTG